CTGATAGAACAAACACAATTATAAATCAAATACAAAAAATTTCAAAAGACAACAAAAAAGGATTTATAAGTCCACATATAAATATTAGTTCTAACAAAATGAGTTATGATGATAAAAGAGTGGAATCACCAAAAAAGATTTTGCGGCTATTAAAAAGAAGAAATATTAGACTAATACGTAAATCAAATTATTTTATAAGATTTTTCATTGAAAGAATATATATAAATATCTTTTTATTTATCAGTAATATTCCTAGAATAAATGGACAACTTTTTTTTGATTTTTTTGAATCAAGAAAAAAAGATTTTAATAAATATAGCTCCTATAATAACTATATTTACAATAATGAAATAAATCAAGAGAAAATTGATAAAACAAATCAAAATATAACGCAGTTTATTTCGACTATAAAAGAGTCACTTTCTAATTCTAATATTAATAATAAGAACTTACAAACTTTTTGTGACTTATCTTATTTGTCACAAGCATATGTCTTTTACAAATTATCACAAAGCCCGGTTTTTAACTTTTTGAATTTATATAAGTTAAGATTAAGATCTGTCTTTCAATATAATGGAGCATCTCTTTTTCTTAAGAATGAAATAAAAAATTATTTCCTTGGAACACAAAAAATATTTCATTTCGAATTGAGACATAAGAATCCCCCCAATTCTGAAATAAATCAATGGAAAAATTGGTTAAAGGGTTATTATCAAAATAATTTATCTCAGTCTAGATTAGTACCACAAAAAAAAAAAAGTAGAAATAGCATAAATCAACACTCTATACCTCAAAATAACCATTTAAACAAATGGGATTCATATGAAGAAAACCCATTAATTAACTTTAAATCCGAAAAAAAAAATGTTAAAAAACAATATAGATATGATCTTTTATCATATAATTTTATTAATTATGAAGATAAGAAAAACTCGTCTATTTATAGATTACCATTACAAGTAAATCATAACCAAGCGGTTTTTTATAATTACAACGAACATAAACGAAAAATCTTTAATATGCTAGTAGGTATCCCTGTCAATAATTATCTAGTAGAAGATAATATTCTAAATAGAAAAAAAAGAAAGACCAATTCGGATAGAAAAGATTTTGATTGGATAATTCTCAATTTTTGTCTTAGAAAGAAGATGGATATTAGGGCCTGGATCAATATGGATAGTGACACCAACAGTAATAAATATACTAAGACTAGGGCTAATAATTATCAAATAATTGATAAAATCGACAAGAAAGGTCTTTTTTATCCCACGATTCATCAAAATCAAGAAATGAACCCATCCAATCAAAAAAAAAAACTTTTTGATTGGATGAGAATGAATGAAGAAATACTAAGTTGTCCCATATCGAATCTCGAACTTTGGTTTTTCCCAGAATTTTTGATACTTTATACTTCGTATAAGATTAAACCATGGTACATACCAATCAAATTTCTACTTTTAAATTTTAATGTAAATGAAAATGCCAGTGAAAATAAAAAAACGACAGGAAAGAAAAAACGAGATATTTTTCTATCAATATTTTCAAATGAAAAAAAATATCTTGAATTAGAAAAAAAAAATAAAAATCAAGGAGAAAAAGAATGCACAATCAAAACAGATTTTGAATCAACTCTCTCAAACCAAGAAAAAGATATTGAAGAAAATTATGTAGTATCAAAGATTAAAAAAAATAAAAAACAATCCAGGACCAACATGGAAGCGGAGTTTTATTTCTTACTAAAAAGATATTTGCTTTTTCAATTGAGATGGGACGATTCTTTAAATAAAAAAATGATCGATAACATCAAAATATATTGTTCCCTGCTTAGACCGATAAACCTAAGAGAAATTACTATAGCCTCTATTCAAAGGGGAGAAATAAATCTGGATCTTATAATGATTCAGAAAAATTTCACTCTTACAGAATTGATTAAAAGGGGAATATTACTTATCGAACCAGTTCGTCTGTCTATAAAAAATGAAGGACAATTTATTATGTATCAAACTCTAGGTATCTCGTTGGTTCATAAGAGTAAGCACACAATTAATCAAAGGTATCGCAAAAAAGGCCTTGTTGATACGAAGAATTCTGATGAATTCATTTCAAAACATCAAAAGATGACTGAAAATAGAGACAAAAATCATTATGATTTGTTTGTTCCTGAAAGTATTTTATCCCCTAGACATCGTAAAGAATTGAGAATTCTAATTTGTTTCAATTCTAGGAATAGAAATGGTATGCCTAGCAATGCATTTTTTTGTAATGAAAATAAGGTAAGGAGTCTAGTTTTGAATAAAAGCAAAATAAATCAAAATACACTAATTAAATTAAAGTTCTTTCTTTGGCCTAATTATCGATTAGAAGATTTCGCTTGTATGAATCGCTATTGGTTTGATACCAATAATGGCAGTCGTTTCAGTATGGTAAGGGTACATATGTATCCGCAATTTAAAAATGAACTGAGCCGTGTACTGGAAAAAAGTGAAATAGGGATTGATTTTATTTACCGTACTTTATTGCGTATATGAAGACAAAAAGATGCACACATGTATTGTTTTACATTCCATTATAATACATGATAATAATTCAATGACATATCAATATCTAGAAATGATACAAAAATCTTCTTAGTTTATTGTTAAATTTTAGGTATAATTTTTTATCTTTTGTGAGTGCAGACAACTATCTTTTTTTTTATTTACCTACTCGAATCCAATTTTTAAATTGGGAATTATTAACAAAATTAAGATTATTGTATTGTCTATGCCAAAAAAAAATGAGTATAATTATTATTATTATTATTGATCAATAAAAATATCTAGCAATAGCAATAAAGGCCGGCGGGGAGGGGGGGGGAAGATTTCATTTTATGGTAAAAAAATCATTCATTTCGGTTATTTCAAACGAAGAAAAAGAAGAAAACAGGGGGTCTGTTGCATTTCAAATACTAAGCCTCAGTAATAGGATACTCAAACTTTCTTCCCATTTGGAATTGCACAGAAAAGACTATTTATCTCAGAGAGGCCTCCGTAAAATTTTGGGAAAACGCCAAAGGATGCTGTCTTATTTGTCAAAGAAAAATAGAATACGTTATAAAGAATTAATTAATCAGTTAGATATTCGGGAATCAAAAACACGTTAATTTTAATTTGAAGAGGCTTTTTGAATTATTGAATTATTTGATTTATTAGATCTTGACTTTTATTTTAATGAACTTATTTTCGCTTTTCAGTAATTTATGAAAGAATGAATCGAGGAAAAAGAGAACCTTATGAATATACCAGCTACAAGAAAAGACCTCATGATAGTAAATATGGGTCCCCACCACCCATCAATGCATGGTGTTCTTCGCCTCATTGTTACTCTCGATGGTGAAGATGTTATTGACTGTGAACCAATATTAGGCTATTTACACCGAGGAATGGAAAAAATTGCGGAAAACCGAACAATTATACAATATCTGCCTTATGTAACACGTTGGGATTATTTAGCTACTATGTTCACAGAAGCAATAACGGTAAACGGACCGGAGTTGTTGGGAAATATCCAAGTGCCTAAAAGAGCCAGCTATATAAGAGCAATTATGTTGGAGTTGAGTCGTATAGCTTCTCATCTGTTGTGGCTTGGTCCTTTTATGGCAGATATTGGGGCACAGACTCCTTTCTTCTATATTTTTAGAGAAAGAGAATTAGTATATGATCTATTTGAAGATGCCACCGGTATGAGAATGATGCATAATTATTTTCGTATCGGAGGAGTAGCGGCTGATTTACCTCACGGCTGGATAGATAAATGTTTAGATTTTTGCGATTATTTTTTAATAGGAGTTACTGAATATCAAAAACTTATTACCCGAAATCCTATTTTTTTAGAACGAGTTGAAGGAGTAGGCATTATTGGTAGAGAGGAAGTAATAAATTGGGGTTTATCAGGACCAATGTTACGAGCTTCTGGAATACAATGGGATCTTCGTAAAGTTGATCGTTATGAATGTTACGACGAATTTGATTGGGAAGTACAGTGGCAAAACGAAGGAGATTCATTAGCTCGTTATCTAGTCCGAATTGGTGAAATGACAGAATCCATAAAAATTATTCAACAAGCTCTAGAAGGAATTCCGGGGGGGCCATATGAGAATTTAGAAATCCGATACTTTGATAGAGAAAGGAATCCAGAATGGAATGATTTTGACTATCGATTTATTAGTAAAAAACCTTCTCCTACATTTGAATTGCCGAAACAAGAACTCTATGTGAGAGTTGAAGCCCCAAAGGGAGAATTGGGAATCTTTTTGATAGGAGATCTGAGTGGTTTTCCTTGGAGATGGAAAATTCGTCCGCCGGGTTTTATCAATTTGCAAATTCTTCCTCAGTTAGTTAAAAGAATGAAATTGGCTGATATTATGACAATATTAGGTAGTATAGATATCATTATGGGAGAAGTTGATCGTTAAAATGATAATTGATACACCAGAAGTACAAGATATTAATTCTTTTTCTAGATTCGAATTTTTAAAAGAGACCTATGGAATTATATGGACCCTTATTCCTATTTTTACTCCTGTATTGGGAATCACAATAGGTGTACTAGTAATTGTATGGTTAGAAAGAGAGATATCCGCAGGGATACAGCAACGTATTGGACCTGAATACGCCGGACCTTTGGGAGTTCTTCAAGCTTTAGCAGATGGGTCAAAGCTACTTTTCAAAGAAAATATTTTTCCAGCTAGAGGAGAAACTCTTTTATTCAGTATCGGACCGTCCATTGCGGTTATATCCATTTTAGTAAGCTATTCAGTAGTTCCTTTTAGTTCTCACCTTGTTTTAGTGGATCTCAATATCGGTGTTTTTTTATGGATTGCCATTTCAAGTATCGCTCCCATCGGCCTTCTTATGTCAGGATACGGTTCAAATAATAAATATTCTTTTTTAGGTGGTCTACGAGCTGCTGCTCAATCGATTAGTTATGAAATACCATTAACTTTATGTGTATTATCAATATCTCTACGTGCGATTCGTTAAGATATAAAGTGGTCTCTATTCCTTCCTTTCTAGGAAAAAAGGCGGAATAATTTGAGTAAATATCTTCATTTTTTATTCATTATTCAGATGGATGAACTAAATCAGATAGTTATATGAGTGAAAGAAAACAGCTTATATAATATATATATTATATAAATATAAATTCGCAGTAAAAAAAGTGAGTCTCATTTTCTATGTATAAGAGTTAGAGAGTTGAGCGGAAATAAACATAAGCATAAGAAAGCGGTTGCCCCAAGATTGGGTGATTCGTCATCCTGACTTGAAGCGGGTTCAAAAGATCAACCATAGTGAGTTTTCACTATCCTTTGTATGTATTCTCATACATGTATTACCTTAACGGATGATTGAACAAAAACGAGTGGATGGTTAGAAACACCAAGATACACAAAGGATTAGTAATGAAAATTATGTATAAAGAATATTTCTGCATAATATACAAAGAATATTAATTGAGGCTTTATGTTGGTAGAAATGATCAGGCAGTACTCCCGATGATTCCGATCCAGAGTATGCTCCTATTCGTCGATTAAATAAATGACTATTGGAAACGAAATAATCCTTTATTGATTTCTTTTTTATTTTGTAAGTCTCCTTTTTCCAGAAACAGAAAGAAGAATAGAAACGAAAAAAAGATTTTTTTTATTCTTTCTTTATACTTTTATCCTTTCCTTTCTATATCCATATTTATATAGATATAGATAGAATTCATATCATAACTTCTAAATTAATGTATAATTCTTTTTCATAAGTGAAAAGGACGAGTTATTTCAATTTTTATAAGTTAGAAGGAGTATTTCATTGAAGAAATAAGTTATTACTCAACAAAGAAAAATTGAAATTATTATTGAAATCATTAAATAAAGGATGAGATCAATTCAGAAGTACTTTTATTTTTCTATTTTTCATTATTATATTATTATACATATATAATAATGAAAGCAGAACAGACAGAATTAAATTGGTCTAATTCGGGATCGTACAATAAGTTTTTACCTTATCCATCGTATAACCATATCAAGATAAAATAATATTGACCTGATCCCTAGATTTATTTATGGTCCTCAAGGAGCCGTATGCGGTGAAAATCTCATGTACGGTTCTGGACTAGCGATGGTAACAGTGATGGTATCACCGACTATGATTATCTAATAGTTCAAGTACAGTTGATATAGTTGAGGCACAATCAAAATATGGTTTTTGGGGATGGAATTTGTGGCGTCAACCTATAGGGTTTATTATTTTTCTAATTTCTTCCCTAGCAGAATGTGAAAGATTACCTTTTGATTTACCAGAAGCAGAAGAAGAATTAGTAGCAGGTTATCAAACCGAATACTCGGGTATCAAATTTGGTTTATTTTACGTTGCTTCCTATCTAAACCTATTAGTTTCTTCATTATTTGTAACAGTTCTTTACTTGGGCGGTTGGAATATCTCTATTCCGTACATATTTGTTTTTGATTTTTTTGAAATAAATAAAACATATGGTGTTTTTGAACCGACAATTAGTATGTTTATTACATTAGCTAAAACTTATTTGTTCTTGTTCATTCCTATCACAACAAGATGGACTTTACCTAGGCTAAGAATGGACCAGCTATTGAATCTTGGATGGAAATTTCTTTTACCTATTTCTCTCGGTAATCTATTATTAACAACTTCTTCCCAACTCTTTTCACTGTAAAAGAAGATGATATCCTATATTCTCAACTTGGATCAAACAAGAAAAATAAACAAACATGAAATTATTCATAATATATTCACAATATGTTCCCTATGATAACCGGGTTCATGAATTATGGTCAACAAACAGTACGAGCTGCAAGGTACATAGGTCAGAGTTTCATGATTACCTTATCCCACGTAAATCGTTTACCCATAACTATTCAATATCCTTATGAAAAGGTAATCGCCACGGAGCGTTTCCGCGGTCGAATCCATTTTGAATTTGATAAATGTATTGCTTGTGAAGTATGTGTTCGTGTCTGCCCTATAGATCTGCCCGTCATTGATTGGAAATTGGAAACTGATATTCGCAAGAAACGATTACTTAATTACAGTATTGATTTCGGAATCTGTATATTTTGTGGTAACTGTGTTGAGTATTGTCCAACAAATTGTTTATCAATGACTGAAGAATATGAACTTTCTACTTATGATCGTCACGAATTGAATTATAATCAAATTGCCCTAGGTCGTTTACCAATGTCAGTAATTGACGATTATACAATTCGAACAATTTTGAATTCTCCTCAAATAAAAAAATAAATAAATCCTTGATGAAAAAAAGATCTTGAATTACTAGGGGTCATTAAATAAATGAGTTTTTTCCTTTTGTTTGGTCTCAATAACTACAAACCTCAACTATTGATTGGTTAGTAAGAAGTACGTCGTAATTTGGATTGAAAGGATTGAAAATTCATTATCATTAATTACTATATCTGACATTATTTCGAAATGTATAGTTTCGTATTCGAACTACTCTATTCAGACTCTATTCATATAAAACATGAAATTAGTCCAATAACTGTACCCCACATTAATTCACACCCCTTAGGATTTAATTCAATTAGAAATTTCTTATGAATCATCAACAATTTTTTCTGGTCTGGTCTCAATAAGGTCATGAAAAACATTTCGATTTATTTACCTCTTATTTTACATATAATGGATTTGCCTGGACCAATACATGATTTTCTTTTAGTCTTTCTGGGATTAGGTCTTATCTTAGGAGGTATAGGAGTAGTATTACTTAACAACCCAATTTATTCTGCCTTTTCGCTGGGATTAGTTCTTGTTTCTATATCTTTATTATATATTCTATCAAATTCATATTTTGTAGCCGCCGCACAACTCCTTATTTACGTGGGAGCTATAAATGTTTTAATCATATTTGCTGTGATGTTCATGAATGGTTCAGAATATTACAAAGATTTTAATCTTTGGACCGTTGGGAATGGGTTTACTTTGCTGATTTGTACAAGTATTTTTGGTTTACTAATAACTACTATTACGGATATATCATGGTACGGGATTATTTGGACTACAAGATTAAACCAGATTATAGAACACGATTTGATAAGTAATAGTCAACAAATTGGAATTCATTTATCAACGGATTTTTTTCTTCCATTTGAATTCATCTCGATAATTCTTTTAGCGGCTTTGATAGGTGCAATTACCGTGGCGCGCCAATAATAAATCTATAAAATTGGTAACAGCAATCCAAAATAAACTCCATTCTGTGTTATCACAATTATTTACCTTCAATTATAATTTCAAATTGTTTATGTTTAAAATATAAAATAAAAATTCTTTTATTCGATCTATTACCAATATATTTCTTTCTTCCGTACTTTTTTTATATTATAGTCAATTGAATCTTTTCTATTATTGTTCATATTATATTGAAATGAATCGAAATTGATAAGGAGTTGGTCAATGATGCTCGAACATGTACTTGTTTTGAGTGCCTACTTATTTTTTATCGGTATCTATGGATTGATCACCAGCCGAAATATGGTTAGAGCTCTTATGTGTCTTGAACTTATACTGAACGCGGTTAATATAAATTTCGTAACATTTTCTGATTTTGTTGATAGTCGCCAATTAAAAGGAAATATTTTCTCCATTTTTGTTATAGCCATTGCAGCCGCTGAAGCAGCCATTGGACCAGCTATTGTTTCGTCAATTTATCGTAACAGAAAATCAACTCGTATCAATCAATCGAATTTGTTGAATAAGTAGTATGAATGATCAGTAGTAATATGAATGATAAGTAGTATTAACCATACAAATTAGAATATTCATAAATTCGAATTTAGTATGTATTATACATAATGTATGATCATGTTTGCGAAAATATAAGAAATCAAAGTATCTTAGTTCTCTCCCATGAGTCGAGCCGGAAGTAGATTGATTATCAAAATTCTGGCAAATATAAATCATTGATTCATCTGGTATCTAAATATATGATTCATTTACATACAAGTTTACTAGATCGAAAATTTATTATTAAAAAAGAAAAAAAAAAGATTATAGATCCAATGTCACATTCAGTAAAGATTTATGCTACGTGTATAGGGTGTACTCAATGTGTCCGAGCTTGCCCCACAGATGTATTAGAAATGATACCTTGGGATGGGTGTAAAGCTAAACAAATAGCTTCTGCTCCAAGAACAGAGGACTGTGTGGGTTGTAAAAGATGTGAATCTGCCTGTCCAACGGATTTCTTGAGTGTTCGAGTTTATTTGTGGCATGAAACAACTCGAAGTATGGGTCTAGCTTATTGATACTTTCCAAAAACCTACTTGAATACGACTACAATTTTATTTTTTTTGCCTTTACCGACAAAAACCCGTGCTCAATATATAATATATTGAGCACGGGTTTTTCTGGTCCAAGTGTATCTTGTTTTTACCACGAATTATTTTCCTTGGTTAACGATAATTGTAGTTTTGCCAATATTTGCAGGTTCCCTAATTTTCTTTCTTCCTCATAGAGGAAATAAGGTAATTAGGTGGTATACTCTTTGTATATGTATAATCGAACTCCTTCTAACAACCTATGCATTCGGTTATCATTTCCAATTGGACGATCCATTAATCCAACTGACAGAGGATTATAAATGGATCGATTTTTTGGATTTTTCCTGGAGATTGGGAATAGATGGAATTTCGATAGGACCTATTTTGCTGACGGGGTTTATCACTACTTTAGCTACTTTAGCGGCTCGGCCAATTACTCGAGAATCCCGAGTATTCCATTTCCTGATGTTAGCAATGTATAGCGGTCAAATAGGAACATTTTCTTCTCAAGACCTTTTACTTTTTTTCATCATGTGGGAATTAGAATTAATTCCAGTTTATCTACTTCTAGCCATGTGGGGAGGAAAGAAACGTTTGTATTCAGCTACAAAATTTATTTTGTATACTGCAGGAAGTTCCGCCTTTTTATTAATGGGAATTCTAGGTATTTGTTTATATGGTTCTAATGAACCAACATTAAATTTTGAAACATCAGCTAATCAATCGTATCCTGTAGCACTCGAAATGCTATTCTATATTGGATTTTTTATTGCTTTTGCTGTCAAATCGCCGATTATACCCTTACATACCTGGTTACCAGACACTCATGGAGAGGCACATTACAGTACTTGTATGCTTCTAGCTGGAATTTTATTAAAAATGGGAGCGTATGGATTGATTCGGATCAATATGGAATTATTACCTCACGCACATTCTATATTTTCTCCTTGGTTGATGATAGTCGGCACAATTCAAATAATCTATGCAGCTTCAACATCTCCTGGTCAACGTAATTTAAAAAAAAGAATAGCTTATTCCTCTGTATCTCATATGGGTTTCATAATTATAGGACTTGGTTCTATAAACGATACAGGACTTAATGGAGCCATTTTACAAATAATCTCTCATGGATTTATTGGCGCAGCGCTTTTTTTCTTGGCAGGAACGAGTTATGATAGAATACGTCTTGCTTATCTCGATGAAATGGGTGGAATGGCTATCACAATTCCAAAAATATTTACGACTTTCAGTATCTTATCAATGGCTTCTCTTGCATTACCGGGCATGAGCGGTTTTGTTGCAGAATTAATAGTATTTTTTGGAATACTTACTAGCCAAAAATATCTTTTAATGACAAAAATACTAATTACTTTTGTAATGGCAATTGGAATGATATTAACTCCTATTTATTCATTATCTATGTTACGACAGATGTTCTATGGATACAAGCTTTTTACTGCGACAAACTCTTATTTTGTCGATTCTGGGCCGCGAGAATTTTTTGTTTCTATCTCTATTCTTTTACCCGTAATAGCTATTGGTATTTATCCAGATTTCGTTTTCTCATTATCAGTTGACAAAGTCGAAGCTCTTCTATCTAATTCTTTTTATCCATCATTTTTGTGAGTAAACCAAAAAAGCAAACATAAATCAATCATATGATTTTAAAAAGTGTTTGTTCGACACTTAAAAATAAGTCCTTTTTTTTCTCCTAAGTTTGAGTAAAATAAATTGGAAGTTTATTATAACCAGGTATGTAATCCAGGGAGAACCCTTTGAATCAAATCAAAGGGTTCTCCCTGGATTACACGAAGTTTTATTTTATACACTTATGCTGTCTTATGTTTATTTTCTATTTATCAAGTCCTTTCTTTATCTTTAATTCAATTAGATGTTAATGTAAATGAACCATAACTATGCAACCCTATTCCTAATAAATTAACCCCAAAATAGCATATCCAAATTATAAAAAAGCCCATCGAGGCTACAATTGCGGAATTTACACTTTCAATATTTTTATTTGTTCGAGTATGTAAATAAATCGAAAATAGGGTCCACGTAATAAATGCCCAAGTTTCCTTCGGATCCCAATTCCAATATGATCCCCATGCTTCATTAGCCCATACTGCTCCCGAAAGAATACCTATGGTTAAAAAGATAAACCCTAGACTAATAATACGATAACTCCAAAGATCCAATTGTTGAATCAATTGAAACCTGTAATAATTCCTAGAAGAAAGAAAAAAAGTGTTTGGTAAAAGATTATTTTTTTCTCTCACGTATTGAATCTCGCCCAGGGAAAACGACTCATTTACGAGATTATTGATTTTACTAAAGAATTTTCGAAATGTAATGACTAGAAGAGCTAGTGATAATAATGATCCGCATAAAAGAGCTGCATAGCCCAATACCATCATACTTACGTGCATCATTAACCAATGGGATTGGAGAGCTGGTACTAATATTTCGGATTGATGCATTTCAGTTAAAAGGCCCGAAGTAGCAAAACCTTGGGTAAAAATAGCACTTGGCGTGGTTATTGCGTTTAAATTTAAATAGTTTTTATACTTTTTAAAATACGGAACCATATGAATAATGGAGAAACTCCATGAAAGAAAGATTAATGATTCATATAAATTACTTAATGGTAAATATCCTAAATAAATCCAACGAGTAATTAATAATCCTGTTATACAGAAAAAAGTAGTCATCATCCCCTTTTCTGACGAATCATATAGTCCTACGATTTCATCGACTAATAAGGTTATCAAATGAATTGTAATTACAATTGAAACGACCGAAAAGGATATATGAGTTAATATATGCTCTAAAGTTGAAAATATCATAAACAATTTTAAATTAAAATAAAGGAAAGTTCCTCAATTCCCAATTTTTAGGATAGGAATTAAAATTGGGAATTGAATTCCATATAGGACTTATTCTTTTAGAATATGTCATGCCGCCACTCGGACTCGAACCGAGATGCTCTAGCACTGCTTCCTAAGAGCAGCGTGTCTACCGATTTCACCATAGCGGCTTGTTCTAAATTATAATAACCTATTTTTATTCAATCGTCGAGATTGAAGTAGTCAATTCAATATATATTATATATATTTAGGAAAGAATTTAGGAAAGATTAAAATAAAAATTGTTGAATAAAAACTTTTTTAAAAATTATAATTTTAACGTAACGATTTTAATAATAATCCGTATTTTTATTGGTCTATTTATTTTTATTGGTCTATTTTTTAGTTATAGTGTTAGAATGTTCGTTTTATTTAACTTAACTACTGGGATTTTAAAATACTTTATTTTTTTATGCTCGAATAAAATCTAACTGGATAGTTATAACCTCACCTCAATCTATGGATTGAACTCAAAACGTTCTTTATGACTTGCATTTTCTTTTGACTTAGTTTTTTAATAATTCATTTCTTACTGATTTATTTTATGAATCTTAAAAAATGAATTTTTTCGATGACATAAAAATAGGATTTTTATGTATCACGATTTTGTTAATATATGCAGGGGATTGTAACTCTTTGCATAGCTTTGTATTAAATGTCAGTGTTGGTTTTAATTGTGTAGAGAATTTGTCTTAAGATTTAGCAAACAAAATATTGGTAGGTTTTGGGCCAGGCTAGGTATATTATGTAATAAAAGATTTCAACTTCTATCATAAGTATATCGTATTTCATATCATAATTGTAGCGTACTTAAAAAAAAAAAATCATTTTTATTTTATAAATCAATTTATTTTATTTTATAAATCAATTTATGTATATTACTTAAGTATATATTTCTATATTAATTATAGAAATATATATTTGTTGATTGATCTTTCAGTGGAAACATAGGGTCTAAAATTGGTGTATTTTTTATATAATCGTATTTTTAGTATAATCACTTAAAAAAGGGTTTTTCTTAATTGAATTTGCTTAAATTCAAAATTAGGGATATATAGTAATAATAATTTATAGAAAAAATGGTTTAGAGAATTTTAAAACACATTTTAAACTTAATTAATTAATTTTGATTACAAATTATATATATATTCTTCTATAATTAGTTTAATTAAGTATAAATTAAGTATATTAGATATACTTAATACTATAGTTATTATTTTATGGTATAAAATAATAAAAGAGTAATAAAAGAGAAAAATCTTTTATTCTTGAATCGATGGGGATTCTTATTTTCCCCACCCTAAAAACAATAAAGCATATTCAAAAGAAACGTTAATCCTGTGCTTGCGTTTATTCTTTTTTCAAACAAAAGCGTATAGTATTATAATTTATATTTAAATTTATATAATTTAAATTTAGTAGACACAAGAATCCTTTTTTATTATAAAAGCGAAACCACTTCAATTTACTATTGCTATTGATTCGGTCAAAACAAAACATTAGAGAATATCCATTTTTCCTTTTATTTCTATTTAGATATTTTTTATTATATATATTTATATATATTAATAGATAATAGAATACATAAATTTATAATAGAATTATAAAATATAATTATTAAGTTAATATAATTTATAGTTTTTATAATCTTTTGAGTATTATTTAAAATTAAGATTTTATTTTATATAAATTAAGTATTTGTATTTTATTTTAAAGTCTAAAATCTTAATTTTCATTCTAAAATTCTAAAATGTAGTACTATATTACTTAAGAATTTACTTAAGAATATAATACAAATTTTTATAAATTTTTTTTTAACTTATAAAAAATTATAAAAATCTCCAATTATAAACAAATAAGACTGACTGCTTTTCGAGTCAGAACAACTCAGATTATTCCAATCTTTGATTATTTATTTGTTGCATAAAAAAAACTTTTTGAATTCCTTGTAGAAAGAGATTTACCTAACGAAAAAGCTTTCAATGCTGCCCAATATCCTTTCTTTTTCCAAATATTTTTACGAATCCGCTTTTTTGAGATAGAAGTACGTTTTTTCGGAACTGCCATTAAAAATTATAATAAGTTTTTAATCCCTATAGTTGGATGTCAAAGACATCTATTGTTCAAAACCAATTGTTTTTTTTCTTATTAATTATCTAGCTATCTATTTATTTTCTAGATTGTACTCCCTTCATAAAAATATGAATATAGAAAAATCGCGTAACTAAATAAATAAAAAAAGTACGGGGAACAAAAAAAATAATAAAATAAAAAATATTTTTATTTTTTCTATTCCCGACAATATCGAATAATTCATATTTAGTTTATTGGTCCTCTTATATCCTCATTCAAACCCATATCTATAAAATTGAAATTTGCTATGCCATATAAATCTAATAGATTAACGTTGATATGATAATCAAATAAAAACAAAAAAATACAAACAAAAAGATTATACCTTTCTTTATATCTCTATTTTATATCTCTGTCTAGTTTCTTTTTGTCGTCCTACATTGATTTATAGGTAATAAAAAGGGCAAAAATACATAATAAAAAAGATCCAAAGTTTTACTAAACCAACCCCTTGTATTAAATTAATATAAAAAAATAAAAAATATTAAATCTAAGTAAAAAAATTACTATTTTTTTTTTATTTTCTATGAATTATTAATTTAATTGGTCAAGCTCCCAAAAAGAACAAGAGTATATATAATTTTAATTTTAAAATGTGCAAGAGACTAGTACTTAATCTGTTATCTCTTAAAAACTAAAAACGCCAAGATAAATAATTTTCTAAAAGATATCTTAGTAATTCCTCCTTTTAATTTTATGTTAAAGTTAAATTTTGGATGTCAGAGTTTGGAGATCAGAGCCTTTTCTAAAAAAATAAAAGTCTAATATTAAAATTATATTACAATAAAAGACAATCAATTAGTTCCAAAATAAATTTTCAGAATAACCCCAAAAGAAATAACTTTATTGGGGATAAGTTAGGTTTTTTTTCTGATTCAGATCAAATACTGGTTTTGGTATAATTATTTATCTTTGCTTTATCAATATATAAATTAGTGTAATACGAAATAATAATGAAAATGGAGATTTCCATTTTCATTTTTTGGATATTCATCAAATTTGACTTAATAATAATATAATAATTGAATATTAATATTTAATATCAATATTACTATATAGTACTTTTTTTTCATCGTTTTCAATAGTAATTTGTTCATATCATTTGACAAATTTTAACTTCTTTATTTGAAATATTTAAAATAGTTGAAAAAGATTCAGAATAATTATAAAATTCTAGATTTTATTTTGTCTATTTTAAGTTTTTATTTTATTAACTGACCCCTTATCATTTCAAAAGAAATAAGAACCGGTAAATCAGAAACAATTAATTAAGATAAAAATAAAAATACTTTTTTTAATTTATTTTTATGGAATATATATATCAATATTCATGGATTATAGCTTTAATCTCACTTCCAGTTCCGATATTAATAGGAGTAGGACTTTTACTTTTTCCAACGGCAACAAAAGATCTTCGCCGTATGTGGGTTTTTCCAAGTGTTTTATTGTTAAGTATAGTTATGCTTTTTTCAACTTATCTAGTTATTCAACAAATAAATAAACCTTCTATCTATCTATCTATATGGTCTTGGACTATAAATAATGACTTTTCTTTAGAATTTGGCTATTTGGTTGACCCACTTACTTCTATTATGTTAATATTAATTACTACTGTTGGAGTTTTGGTTCTTATTTATAGTGACAATTATATGTCTTATGATCAGGGATATTTGCGATTTTTTGCTTATATTAGTTTATTCATTACTTCAATGGTAGGATTAGTTACTAGTTCTAATCTAATACAAATTTATTTTTTTTGGGAATTAGTTGGAATGTGTTCTTATCTATTAATAGGTTTTTGGTTCACACGACCTACTGCAGCAAATGCTTGTCAAAAAGCTTTTGTAACTAATCGTGTCGGAGATTTTGGTTTATTATTAGGAATTTTAGGTTTTTATTGGATAACGGGCAGTTTGGAATTTCGGGGTTTGTTTGAAATATTCAATAACTTGGTTTCTAATAATGAGGTTAATCATTTATTTGCTACTTTGTGTGCTTTTCTATTATTTGCTGGTGCAATTGCTAAATCTGCCCAATTTCCCCTTCATGTATGGTTACCCGATGCTATGGAAGGGCCTACCCCTATTTCAGCTCTTATACATGCTGCTACTATGGTAGCGGCTGGAATTTTTCTTGGAGCTCGGCTTCTTCCGCTTTTCATAGTTATACCTTATATAATGAATCTAATAGCTTTGATAGGTATAATAACATTATTTTTAGGGACCACTTTAGCTCTTGCTCAAAAGGATATTAAGAGGGGTTTAGCTTATTCTACAATGTCTCAATTGGGTTATATGATGTTGGCTCTAGGTATGGGTTCTTATCGGGCTGCTTTGTTTCATTTGATTACTCATGCTTATTCCAAAGCATTGTTGTTTTTAGGATCTGGATCTATTATTCATTCAATGGAAACTATTGTTGGATATTCTCCAGATAAAAGTCAGAATATGATTCTTATGGGGGGTTTAAAAAAACATGTACCAATTACAAAAACATCTTTTTTATTAGGTACACTTTCTCTTTGTGGTATTCCACCTCTTGGATGTTTTTGGTCCAAAGATGAAATTCTTAATGATAGTTGGTTGTATTCACCAATTTTTGCAATAATAGCTTTTTCCACAGCGGGATTAACTGCATTTTATATGTTTCGGATCTATTTACTTACTTTTGAGGGACATTTAAATGTTTATTTTCAAACTTACAGTGATAAAAAACGAAGTTCTGTTTATTCAATATCTTTATGGGGGAGAGAAGAGCAAAAGTGGATTAAAACAAAATTTCACTTATTACCTTTATTAACCATGAATAATAACAAAAGGACTTCTTTTTTTTTTTTTAAAAAGAAATATCCAATTAATAGAAATGTAAGAAATATGAGGGGACCTATTATTACTATTCCTAATTTCGGTACTAAGAACATTTTCTCTTATCCTAATGAGTCGGCCAATACTATGCTATTTGTTATGCTTGTATTAGGTCTATTTACATTCTTCATTGGAATTATAGGAATTCCTTTCTTCAATCAATTCAATCAAGAAGGAATGCAGTTGGATATATTAACAAAATTATTAACTCCGTCTATAAACCTTTTATATCAAAATAAAAAATTTTTGAT